TTTTAATTTATTTTATTTATATAAAAAATATTTCAAACGGTTTAAATATAAAATGAATATAATTTTTATTATATTTATTTTATATATATATATATATTAAATATTTATATAATTAATATAAAAAAAAATTAATTAAATTATTTATATAATTTAGAATATTAATAATTCATTAACTTAATTAAGAGAATTAATATTATTAATATTAATATATTGTAATTTTTAAGAATTTTAATTGCTTATTCTTAGAATAAAGGTTTCAATATGAATATTATAAAAGAAAAAAAAAGAGATTATTTATTGTTTAATAATTTATATTAATTATTTAAATTTTAAAAAAAAAAAAATTAATAATTAATATTAATAAAATATTTAAATATAATTAAATAAATATTTTAATATTAATTATAATAAAATATTTTAATATTAAATAAGATATTTTATTTTAGTATTAAATATATTATTTTATTTTAATATTATTTTAATATAAAATATAATAATAAATTTTAATATTAAAAATAATTAAATATTTTAATATAAATATAATAAAATATTTTAATAATAAATATAATAAAATATTTTAATATAAAAAAAAAAAAAAAAAAATCTATGTGAAAAATTATATATATAATAATAAATTTTTGTAGTTTAGAAAATTTATTTAAAGTTTATTTTACATATAAATTTTAGTGTTAGAAATGATTTATTTAAAAAATAATTTATATAAATGAATTAGTAATTAATATTAAAATATTTAAGAAATTAATATTTAGTAATATTTAAATTAATAACTAATTTTGTGCCAGCAGTTGCGGTTAAACAAAAATTAAATTAAATTATTTTAATATAAAATATAATAATAAATTTTAATATTAAAAATAATTAAATATTTTAATATAAATATAATAAAATATTTTAATAATAAATATAATAAAATATTTTAATATAAAAAAAAAAAAAAAAAAATCTATGTGAAAAATTATATATATAATAATAAATTTTTGTAGTTTAGAAAATTTATTTAAAGTTTATTTTACATATAAATTTTAGTGTTAGAAATGATTTATTTAAAAAATAATTTATATAAATGAATTAGTAATTAATATTAAAATATTTAAGAAATTAATATTTAGTAATATTTAAATTAATAACTAATTTTGTGCCAGCAGTTGCGGTTAAACAAAAATTAAATTAAATTTTATTAGTTAATTAAACAATAAAATTAAAAAAAAATAATATAAATTTTAAATTATTAGGTGAAATTTTAATTTAATAAAATATTATTTAATTTTTATGATTTAATAAATTTTTATAAAAACTAGGATTAGATACCCTATTATTAAAATTTTAAATTTGAAAATACTAAAATAGTATATAATTATTTATTGAAACTTAAACAATTTGGCGGTATTTTAGTTCATTTAGAGGAATCTGTTTAATAATTGATAATCCACGAATAAATTTACTTAATTTAAAATTTTGTATATCGTTGTTATAAAAATATTTTTTAATAATAATAATATTTAAAAATTATAATTTAAATTAAATCAGATCAAGATGCAGATTATAATTAAGAATATAATGGATTACAATAAAATTATTTAAATGAATATTAATTTGAAATAATTAATTGAAATTGGATTTAAATGTAATTTTGTTTAATTTAATAAAATGATTAATAATTGAAATATGTACATATTGCCCGTCGCTTTCATATATTAAAAAATTGAAATAAGTCGTAACAAAGTAGAGGTACTGGAAAGTGTCTCTAGAAAGACAAATTAGAGCTTGATTAAATAAGTATTTCATTTACATTGAAAAGATATTAATAAAAATTAATTAATTTGAGGGGAAAAATTAATTAGTTAAAATTTAATAAAATTATTTTTAAAGAATATAATATTAAAAAATATTTTAATGGGGGTTAAAGTATTTTTAATATAAATAATTTAAAAATTTATAGTAAAATAGTATTGTAAAAGAATTTTGAAATAAGTGAAAATAAATTTATTTAAAAGTAATTTTTATTTAATGTATCTTGTGTATCAGAGTTTATTAAAAAAGATTTTATGAAAAAAAAATTCTCGAATTTAAAAGAGATAATTAATTAAAAAAGTTATTGTTACATAAATATTTTTAATAATTAATTTGAAATGAAATGTTAGATCGTTTTTAAATATATCTAGTTTTTTTAGAAAAAAATTTAATTTTAAATTTATTGATTATTTATTAATTAATTAATTTAATTGATAAATTAAATAAATTTTATATTTTAAGGGATAAGCTTTAAATTAAATAATTATAATAAATAAAAATTAAAAATTAAGAAAATTTTATAATTTAAATTATTAATAAATTTTAATTTGTTATAAATAATTTCATATTAAATAAAATTTAATTAAAAATTTAATTTTATATAAAAAAATAATTTATAATTAATTTAAATTAGATATAATGATAAAATTAGTATATAAATTTAATTATTTTAAATAATAAAAAGAAATAATTAATTAATTAAAAGGAATTCGGCAAAAATTTATATTCACTTGTTTAACAAAAACATGTCTTTTTGAATAATAATTTAAAGTCTAATCTGCCCACTGATTTTTTAAATTAAAGGGCTGCAGTATTTTGACTGTACAAAGGTAGCATAATCATTAGTCATTTAATTGATGACTTGTATGAAGGATTGGATGAAATATAAACTGTCTCTTAATTAAATTATAGAATTTAATTTTTTAATCAAAAAGTTAAAATATTTTAAAAAGACGAGAAGACCCTATAGAGTTTTATATATAATATAATTAAAATTATTTATAAAAGTAAAAATTTAAATTGTATTATTTATTTTATTGGGGTGATGAAAAAATTTAATTAACTTTTTTTAAAAATTTAACATATATAAGTGAAAAAATGATCCAATATTATTGATTATAAGAAAAAATTACCTTAGGGATAACAGCGTAATTTTTTTTTTTAGTTCAAATAAGAAAAAGAGTTTGCGACCTCGATGTTGGATTAAGATAAAATTTAAATGCAGAAGTTTAAAATTTTGATCTGTTCGATCATTAAAATCTTACATGATCTGAGTTCAAACCGGTGTAAGCCAGGTTGGTTTCTATCTTTTAAAAAATAAAATATTTTAGTACGAAAGGATTAAATATTTAAATTAAATTTTTTTTATAGAATATTAATAAAAATTATGAAAAATAAAAAATAAATAAATAAAAAATTTATACTATTTTGGCAGAAAAATGTAATGATTTTAGAAGTCATAAATGTATAAATTATAATTATATAGATAGTAATTATAATATTTGATATATGATTAATTTTTATTGGTTTATTAATTTTAATTATTGGGGTATTAATTGGGGTTGCTTTCTTAACTTTATTAGAACGTAAAGTTTTAGGTTATATTCAAATTCGTAAAGGTCCAAATAAATTGGGGTTTATAGGAATTTTACAACCTTTTTCTGATGCTATTAAGTTATTTACTAAGGAACAAACTTATCCTAATTATTCAAATTATATTATATATTACTTTTCTCCTGTTTTAGGATTTATTATATCTTTAATAATTTGAATAGTAATTCCTTATTATTTTAATTTAATTAGATTTAATTTAGGTATTTTATTTATTTTATGTTGTATAAGTTTAGGAGTATATACAGTTATAGTTGCTGGGTGATCTTCGAATTCAAATTATGCTTTATTAGGAGGTTTACGAGCTGTAGCTCAAACTATTTCTTATGAAGTAAGATTAGCAATAATTTTATTATCTAGAATTGTAATAATTATAGATTTTAATTTAATGAATTTTTTTTTATATCAAAATCAAAATGTATGATTTATTGTTATTATATTTCCTTTAAGATTATGTTGAATTAGATCAATGTTAGCTGAAACTAATCGGACTCCTTTTGATTTTGCTGAAGGTGAAAGAGAATTAGTTTCTGGGTTTAATGTAGAATATAGAAGAGGTGGGTTTGCTTTAATTTTTTTAGCTGAATATTCTAGAATTTTATTTATGAGTTTATTATTTGTTATTGTTTATATAGGAGGGTTTAATTTATCTTTATTTTTTTTTTTAAAATTAGTTTTTATTTCATTTTTATTTATTTGAGTTCGAGGGACATTACCTCGATATCGATATGATAAATTAATATATTTAGCTTGAAAAAGATATTTACCAGTGTCAATAAATTTTTTATTATTTTTTTTAGGGTTAAAAATTTTTTTAATGTAAAATTATTGATTATTTTTAGTATAAATTAATAGAATATTGAATTCTTTCTTAAGTTTTCAAAACAAATGCTTTAACAAGCTCATTAATTTAATTAATTAAAGATTAATTTATCTCAGTATTTATTTGTTAATGGGTTAATTAAAAAATAAGAAAAATAAAAGATTGTTAATAATTGTCCTGTAATAATATAAGGGTCTTCAACAGGTCGGGCTCCAATTCAAGTTAATAAAATAATTATTACTACAAGTGTTCAAAATAAGAATTGATTTAAAGGATAAAATTGAATTCCTTGAATTTTTTTATTAAAAGTAAAAGGTAAAATAATTAAAATTAAAATAGATATAACTAAAGCAATTACACCTCCTAGTTTATTAGGAATAGAACGAAGAATTGCATAAGCAAATAAAAAATATCATTCTGGTTGAATGTGTTCAGGAGTAACTAAAGGATTAGCTGGAATAAAATTATCTGGATCTCCTAATAAATATGGATTAATTAAAGTTAATATAATTAAAGAAAAAATAAGAATAATAGCTCCTAAAATATCCTTGTAAGAGAAAAATGGATGAAATGGGATTTTATCATAATTTCTATTTAAACCTAAAGGATTATTAGATCCTGTTTGATGAAGAAATAATAAATGGATTATAGTTATTATTAAAATAACAAAGGGTAAAAGAAAATGGAATGTATAAAATCGAGTTAAAGTTGCATTATCTACAGAAAATCCTCCTCAAATTCAATTAACTAATATTGATCCTAAGTAAGGAATTGCTGATAATAAATTAGTAATTACAGTAGCTCCTCAAAAAGATATTTGTCCTCAGGGGAGAACATAACCTATAAAAGCTGTTGCTATAAGTAAAAATAAAATAATTACTCCAATTATTCAAGTTTGTTTTAAATTGAATGATTCATAATAAATTCCTCGTCCAATATGTAAATAAATACAAATAAAAAAAAATGATGCTCCATTTGCATGAAGAGTACGAATTAATCATCCGTAGTTAACATTTCGACAAATATAATTTACTCTGTAAAATGCTAATTCAATATTAGCTGTATAGTATATGGTTAAAAATAAACCAGTTAAAATTTGAATTATTAAACAAAGAGCTAATAATGATCCAAAATTTCATCAATATGAAATGTTTGATGGGGAAGGAAGATCAATTAATGATCCATTAATAATTTTAAGAATTGGGTTAGTTTTTCGTATAATAATAAATTTATTGTTTATCATTTATGATATTTTTGATCGTAAAGGACCATAAAAAATATTAGTAATTTTTACTACTGCAATTAAAGTAATAAATAAATAAATAATTAATATTACTATAATTATAAAAGTTTGATTATTATAGAGTTTACTTAAATTAATTTTATTTTCATTATTAATAAAAATTCATGAAAAAAAATTATTTATATCAGAATTAAATGAAAAATTTATTCAAAATAAATTATTAAAAAATAATATTTGGATAATTAAAAAAAAAAAAAAGGAAAATAATAATAAAATTTTTGTATTAAAAGAAGGTTTAAATAATTCATTAGAGGCAATTCTAGAAACATAAATAAATAAAACTAATAATCCTCCTAAGAAAGTTAGAAATAAAATATAAGAAAATCAATAAGTTTTGATTAATATTCCTGATAATAAACATACTATAAGAGTTTGGATTAAAATTATTAAACCTATAGATAAAGGATTATTTAAAAATATTATAAATAAAGAAATAATTGTAATAAAAAAGGATAATGTTATTTTTATAATATCAAATCAAAGAATAGTTTAAGTAAAATAATAATTTTGGAGATTATTGATAAAGAAATTCTTTTTCTTTGAAGTTTTTAAAGTATATAACTTAATTTTGATTTACAAGACCAATGTTTTTTTTAAACTATAAAAACAAAAAAAAAATAAAAATGAATGATAATTTATATATGATTAATTTTTATTATTATATTTTTAATTGGAAATATAATTTTTGTTTTAAAACATAAGCATTTATTAATTATTTTATTAAGATTAGAATTTATTGTTTTAAGAATTTTTTTCTTTTTATTAATTTTTTTAAATTTTATTGAATATGATATATATATATTAATAGTATTTTTAGTTTTTTCAGTTTGTGAAGGGGCTTTAGGTTTATCTATTTTAGTTTCATTAATTCGTACTCATGGAAATGATTATTTTCATGGATTTAATTTATTATAGTAAAAAAAAATAAAAATGATAAAATTTTTAATAATAATAATGTTTATAATTCCTATTTGTTTTGTTAAAAATATATTTTGAATGGTTCAAGTTATATTATTTTTTATAATATTTATATTTATAAATTTAACAATAAGATTTAGATTATTTTGTAATATAAGTTATATAATATCTTGTGATGTAATATCTTATGGATTAATTTTATTAAGTATTTGAATTTCTATTTTAATAATTATGGCGAGAGAAAATTTATATAAAGTTAATTTTTATGTAAATTTTTTTTTATTTAATGTTATTTTTTTATTAATTATACTATATTTAACTTTTTCTGTTTTAAATATATTTATATTTTATTTGTTTTTTGAGGGTAGATTAATTCCTACTTTAATATTAATTATTGGATGAGGATATCAACCTGAACGTATTAAGGCTGGTATATATTTATTATTTTATACTTTATTTGTATCTTTACCTTTATTAATGGGAATTTTTTATATATATAATGAAGTAAATAGAATAATAATTTATTTTTTAAAATTTATAAATATAAATATATATATATTATATTTTTCTATAATTATAGCATTTTTAGTAAAAATACCAATATATTTTGTTCATTTATGATTACCTAAAGCTCATGTTGAAGCTCCAGTTTCGGGGTCTATAATTTTAGCTGGTATTATATTAAAATTAGGAGGTTATGGTATATTACGTTTAATAATTTTTTTACAACAAGTAAATTTAAAATTAAATTATATTAGAATTGTTATTAGATTGGTTGGGGGGTTTTATATTAGTTTAAAATGTTTTTGTCAAGTTGATATTAAATCTTTAATTGCTTATTCATCAGTAGCTCATATAAGATTAGTAATTAGAGGTGTAATAATTATAAATTATTGGGGATTTTTAGGATCTTATATTATAATAATTGGTCATGGGTTATGCTCATCAGGAATATTTTGTTTAGCTAATATTAGATATGAACGTCTTCATAGACGAAGATTATATATTAATAAGGGTATAATAAATTTTATACCTTCAATAAGATTATGATGATTTTTATTAATATCTTCAAATATAGCAGCACCTCCAAGATTAAATTTAATAGGTGAAATTAGTCTTATTAATAGATTAATAAGATGATCTTGAGTTTCTATAATTATATTAATATTAATTTCTTTTTTTAGAGCAGGATATAGATTATATTTATATTCTTATGTACAACATGGAAAATATTATTCAGGAATTTATAGATATTATACTGGAGTTTCTCGTGAATATTTAATGTTAATATTACATTGATTACCTTTAAATTTTATAATATTAAAAATTGATTATAGAATAATTTGATTTTATTTAAATAATTTAATAAAAATATTGATTTGTGGTGTCAAAAATGTGAATAAAATTTCATTTTAAATTATTAATATAAATAAATATTCTATTTGTTTTATTTCTTTTTTTTTTTTAATAATAATAAGATTATTAAATTTTATTATAATAATTTATTTTATTATAAATGATATAGTTATTTTTTTAGAATGAGAAATTATTTCTTTTAATTCTATAAATATTATTATATCAATTTTATTAGATTGAATATCATTATTATTTATAATATTTGTATTTTTAATTTCTTCTGTAGTAATTTATTATAGAAAAAGTTATATAAGTTCAGAATTAAATTTAAGACGATTTATTATTTTAGTTTTATTATTTGTTATTTCAATAATAATATTAATTATTAGACCAAATATTATTAGAATTTTATTAGGTTGGGATGGATTAGGATTAATTTCTTATTTATTAGTAATTTATTATCAAAATTTAAAATCTTATAATGCTGGTATATTAACAGCATTATCTAATCGTATTGGGGATGTTTTTATTTTATTGATTATTTCATGAATAATAAATTATGGGAGATGAAATTATATTTTTTATTTAGAATTTATAAAAAATGATTTAGAAATAACAATAATTAGAAGAATAGTAATTATAGCTGCTATAACTAAGAGAGCTCAAATTCCATTTAGTTCATGATTACCAGCTGCTATAGCAGCTCCTACACCTGTTTCGGCTTTAGTTCATTCATCAACTTTAGTAACTGCTGGAGTATATTTATTGATTCGATTTAATATAATATTAGTAGATACATTATTTTTAAAAATTTTATTATTATTATCTGGTTTAACAATATTTATAGCTGGGGTTAGAGCTAATTATGAATTTGATTTAAAAAAAATTATTGCTTTATCTACTTTAAGACAATTAGGATTAATAATAAGAATTTTAAGAATAGGATTACCTGATTTAGCTTTTTTTCATTTATTAACTCATGCTATATTTAAAGCTTTATTATTTATATGTGCTGGAGTTATTATTCATATAATGAGAGATATACAAGATATTCGTTTTATAGGAGGAATTAGATTTTATATTCCATTAACTTCTTTATGTATAAATATTTCTAATATAGCTTTATGTGGGATTCCTTTTTTAGCTGGATTTTATTCTAAGGATTTAATTTTAGAATTAGTAAGATTTAGAAATTTAAATTTATTAGTATTTTTTTTATATTATGTTTCTACAGGTTTAACTATGTTTTATACAATTCGTTTAATTATATATTTAATGGTTAATGATTTTAATTTAATTAGAATTTTTAATTTATACGAAGAAGATTATGTTATATTAAAAAGTATATTTGTTTTATTATTTATAAGAGTAGTGAGAGGAAGATTTTTAAGATGAATAATTTTTTCTTATCCTTATATAATTTATTTACCATTTAATTTGAAAATAATAGTAATTTATGTAAGAATTATAGGGGGAATTTTAGGTTATTTAATTAGAAATATAAAAATTTATTCAGTTAATAAATTTTTAATGAGTTATAATTTAAGAAATTTTTTATGTTTAATGTGATTTATACCTAATTTATCAACTTATGGATTAAGATATTATTTTTTAAATTTTGGTCAAAAAATATTAAAAAATATTGATATAGGTTGAAGAGAAGTTTATAGAGGTTGAGGTTTAATAGAAATTATAAAAAAATATTCTATTTTTTATAATTTCTATCAAATAAATAGTTTAAAAATTTATTTATTTAGATTTATTATTTGAATAATAATTAATATATTTATATTATTATTATTATTATATTTAAATAGCTTATAAAATAGAGCGTAATATTGAAGATATTAAGGAAATATAATTATTTTTAAATATTTATAAAAATAATATATTTTATTTTTACAATGAAAATGTAAAGTTTTAAATTAAACTATATAAATAAAAAAAAAATAAATAGAAATAGAAATATTAATGGAATTTAACCACTAAAAATTAAGTTAGCAGCTTATTTTTAAACTTTATATTTCTAAAATTTAATTGGAATTAAAATTCAATTTTATCATTAACAGTGATATACCTCTATTTTGGTTTCAATTAATAAATATAAATAAGGAGTATTTTAAACTCATTCTTTTAAGTCGAAATTAAATGCAATTTTGCTTCTTATTCAAGATAAATTGTATATAACAATATTTTTTGAATGCAAATCAAATATTTTAATTTAAATTATAATCCTAACAATAAAATAAATAAATTAATTTGTTCAATTTAATATATTTTGATTTCATTCATGATAAAGACCTAAAATTAATACAAATAAAAAAAAAAATCTAATTTTTGTTCATAAAATAAAATTTACTAATTTAAATAATACAATAATAGGGAAAATTAAAGCGATTTCTACATCAAAAATTAAAAAAATAACTGTAATTAAAAAAAAATGTAGAGAAAAAGGAATTCGAGCTGAAGACTTAGGGTCAAATCCACATTCAAATGGGGAGGATTTTTCACGATCAGAAAAAGATTTTTTTGATAAAATAATAGATAAAAATATTATAATATTAGAAATAATTATAATTAAAATAAAAATATTTGTTATTAAAATAATTATTTATATTAAAAATAATTAAACTTTTTGATTGGAAGTCAAATATACTAAATATATTATATAAATAATTAATTTCCTCATCAATAAATTGAAATATAAAGAAATAATCAAACTACATCTACAAAATGTCAATATCATGCGGCTGCTTCAAATCCAAAATGATGGTTTTTAGAAAAATGATTATTTAAATGTCGAATTAAACAAATTAAAAGGAATAAAGTACCAATAATAACATGTAATCCATGGAATCCTGTAGCTATAAAAAAAGTTGACCCATAAACTCTATCAGCAATAGTAAAAGGTGCTTCAAAATATTCATAAGCTTGTAAAATAGAAAAATAAATTCCTAATGTAATTGTAATAAATAAACTTTGAGTTGTTTGAGAATTATTATTTTCTATTAAAGCATGGTGAGCTCATGTAACTGATACTCCTGATCTAATTAAAATAATAGTATTTAATAGAGGAATTTGAAATGGATTAAAGGGAACAATACTTATTGGAGGTCATATAGCTCCAATTTCAATATTAGGGGATAAGCTTCTATGAAAAAATGCTCAGAAAAATGATAAGAAAAAAAAAATTTCTGAAACAATAAATAAAATTATTCCTCATCGAAGACCTTTAGTAACTAAAATAGTATGTTTACCTTGTAAAGTACCTTCTCGACAAACATCTCGTCATCATTGATATATAGTTAAAATAATAATAATATAACCTAAAATTAATAAATTTAAATTAAAATTGTGGAATCATTTAACTATTCCTGTAACTAATGTTATAACTCCAATAGCTCCTGTTAATGGTCAGGGGCTATAATCTACTAAATGAAATGGGTGACTGTGTGAAATTTTCATTTGTATTATATATATATATATATATATATATATATATATATTAATTTACTTCACTAGAATATAAAGTTCTTAAAATTGCGATTACATATGATTGAATAACCGCAACTGCAGATTCTAAAATTAATAATAAAATTTGAATTACTACTAAAAATAAAATTATATAATAATTTATACTAGGACCTGTTCCTCTAAGAAGAGTTATTAATAAATGTCCTGCAATTATATTAGCAGTTAATCGTACTGCTAAAGTTCCGGGTCGAATGATATTACTAATTGTTTCAATTAATACTATAAAAGGTATTAAAATACCTGGAGTTCCTTGAGGAATTATATGAATAAATATATGTTGAGAATTATTAAATCATCCATAAATTATAAATCTTAATCATAAAGGAAGAGAAATTGATAATGATAATGTTAAATGTCTTGTTCTTGTAAAAATATAAGGAAATAATCCTAAAAAATTATTAAATAAAATAAATGTAAATATTGAAATAAAAATAAATGTAGATCCTTGAAAATAGTTATTTTTTAATAAAGTTTTAAATTCATTATGAAGTTTATTTAAAATAAAATTTCAAAATACAAAATGACGGTTAGGAATTAATCAAAAAGAATAAGGAATAAATAAAATTCCTAAAATTGTTCTAATTCAATTTAAAGAAAGATTAAAAATATTAGTTGAAGGATCAAAAATTGAAAATAAATTACTTATCATTTTCAAATTAAATTATTTTTTTTTAATTTTTTATTATTATTATTAATATTATTATTAATATTATTATTGTTATTAAAAATATAATAATTTATAACATTAAAAATTAAAAAAATTATAATAAAAAAAATAAAAGATATTAATCAATTAATAGGTATTATTTGAGGAATAAAAGAATATTACTTAAGTAATAATTTAAATTTGACATATTTATGTTATAAATTAACTAATTCTTTCATTAGAAGTAATTGCTAATTTACTATAAAATGGTTTAAGAGACCAGTACTTGCTTTCAGTCATCTAATGAAGAATAATTATTAATTCAATTAATAAAATTTTTAATTGAAATTCTTTCAATTACAATAGGTATAAAACTATGATTTGCTCCACAAATTTCTGAACATTGACCATAAAAAAGTCCTGGGCGATTAATGAAAAAATTAGTTTGGTTTAATCGACCTGGGTTAGCATCAACTTTTACCCCTAAAGATGGAATAGTTCATGAATGAATAACATCTGTTGCTGTAACTAAAATACGAATTTGATTATTTATAGGTAAAATAATTCGATTATCAACATCTAGTAAACGAAAATTTTCATTTTGAAGTTCATTTGAAGGAATTATATATGAATCAAATTCAATATTATTAAAATCAGAATATTCATAACTTCAATATCATTGATGGCCAATTGATTTTAATGTAATTAAAGGATTATTTAATTCATCTAATAAGTAAAGTAAACGAAGAGAAGGTAAAGCAATAAAAATTAAAGTAATTGCTGGTAAAATTGTTCAAATTAATTCAATTATTTGACCTTCTAATAAAAATCGATTAATATATTTATTAAATAATAAACTTAATATTAAATATCCAACTAAAATTGTAATTATAATTAAAATAATTAATGTATGATCATGAAAAAAAATAATTTGTTCTATTAAAGGAGATGCTCCATTTTGTAAGTTAAAATTAGATCACGTTGCTATTTCTAAAAAAAGGATAAACCTTTATAAATGGGGTTTAAATCCATTACATATAATCTGCCATATTAGAAATTTCTTAAAATAGGAAGTTCTCTATATGAATGTTCTGCGGGTGGAAGGGCTTGATATCATTCAATAGATGAGGATAAATTTAAGGAAAATAAAGCAATTCGTTGATTAATTATAGATTCTCAAATAATAATTAATATGAATATAACAGCTAATAAGGAAATATAAGATCCTAATGAAGAGACAATATTTCAAGAAATAAATGAGTCTGGGTAATCTGAATAACGACGAGGTATACCAGCTAACCCTAAAAAATGTTGAGGGAAAAAGGTTAAATTAACTCCAATAAATATAATGAAAAATTGAATTTTTAAAAGATAAGGGTTTAATGATAATCCTGTAAATAATGGATATCAGTGAATAAATCCTCCTATAATTGCAAATACAGCTCCTATAGATAAAACATAATGAAAATGGGCTACTACATAATAAGTATCATGTAAAGTAATATCAATAGAAGAATTAGATAAAATAACTCCTGTTAATCCTCCTACAGTAAATAAAAATACAAATCCTAATCTTCATAAAATTGAAGGGGAATAATTGATTTGTGTACCATGAAAAGTAGCTAATCATCTAAAAATTTTAATTCCTGTGGGAACAGCAATAATTATAGTTGCTGATGTGAAATATGCTCGAGTATCAATATCTATCCCTACAGTAAATATATGATGAGCTCAAACAATAAATCCTAATAAACCAATAGCTAATATAGCATAAATTATTCCTAAACATCCAAATGTTTCCTTTTTTCCTCTTTCTTGTGAAATAATATGGGAAATTATACCGAATCCTGGTAAAATTAAAATATAAACTTCAGGGTGACCAAAAAATCAAAATAAATGTTGATATAAAATAGGGTCTCCTCCTCCAGCTGGATCAAAGAACGAGGTATTTAAATTTCGATCTGTTAAAAGTATAGTAATGGCTCCTGCTAAAACAGGTAAAGAGAGAAGTAAAAGAAATGCAGTAATTCCTACAGCTCAAATAAATAAGGGTATTTGATCAAATATTAAACTATTTAATCGTATATTAATAATTGTTGTAATAAAATTAATAGCTCCTAAAATTGAAGAAATTCCTGCTAAATGTAATGAAAAAATTGCTAAATCAACTGATCTTCCTCTATGAGCAATATTAGAAGAAAGGGGTGGGTATACTGTTCAACCAGTTCCTGCTCCATTTTCTACAATTCTTCTTGAAATTAATAATGTTAATGAAGGAGGAAGTAATCAAAAACTTATATTATTTATACGAGGAAAAGCTATATCAGGAGCTCCTAATATTAATGGAACTAATCAATTACCAAATCCTCCAATTATAATTGGTATTACTATAAAAAAAATTATAATAAAAGCGTGAGCTGTAACAATAGTATTATAAATTTGATCATCTCCAATTAAAGATCCAGGGTTTCCTAATTCAGCTCGAATTAATAAACTTAAAGAAGTTCCTACTATACCTGCTCAAATTCCGAAAATAAAATATAGAGTTCCAATATCTTTATGATTTGTTGAATAAAGTCATTTTCGCAAGAAAAAATAAAAAAAATAATAAAATGGCTGAGTTTAAGCGATAAATTGTAAATTTATTAACGAGAATTATTCTCTTTTATTAAATTATAATTAAGTCTTATATTCAAAAATGATATGAAATTGCAAATTTTAAGGAGTAAATAAAATAATACTAAGGCTTAAAGATTAATTTCTTTATAAATAATTTTGAAGACTATTAGTTTAATTTAACTTAAAACCTTATAAATAAAAAAAGGTTCTAAGAATTATTCCTAAGAGAGAAAAAAAAGAAAAAATATTAATTAATAAAAAATTATTATTTTTAATAAAAATTTTAAATCATTTTATTTTGAGGTAATTAAATATAAAAGTTGAATAAATAATACGAATATAAAAAAATAATAGAATTAATCTTATTATAATTAAAATAAAAGTTAAAAAGTATATTTTATTAATAATAAGAAAATTAATAATAATTCATTTAGGGAAAAATCCAATAAAAGGAGGTAAACCTCCTAAAGATAAAAAATTAATTATTAAATTAATTTTAATTAGTGAATTTATATTATTAATAAATAATTGATTAATATAAAATATATTTAAGAAAGAGAAAAAAAAACATATGATTCTAATTATAAATGAATATATAAGTAAATAAAACAATCATAAATTTTCTCTAATTATAACAGCAGATAATATTCAACTTAGATTATTAATAGAAGAAAAAGCTATAATTTTTCGTAGTGAAGTTTGGTTTAAACCTCCTAAAGCTCCAATAATAGCATTTAATATAATAATAATAATAATAAAATTTTTATTAAAATAATAAGACAAAATAATTATGGGGGTAATTTTTTGTCATGTTATTAAAATAAAATTATTAAATCAAGATAATCCTTCAACTATATTTGGGAATCAAAAATGAAAAGGAGATGCTCCTATTTTTATTAATATTGAAGAATTAATTATAATTGATAAAAATAAGTTTATTTCAAAATTTTTTAATAATATTATTTTTATTAAAATTGAAAATAAAAAATTAATAGAAGCAATTGATTGAGTTAAAAAATACTTTAAAGAGGCTTCAGTAGCTAGGAGATTATTAGAATTAGAAATTAGGGGGATAAATCTTAAGAGATTAATTTCTAAACCAATTCAACATCCTAACCAAGAATTAGATGAGATTGCAATTAAAGTACTAAAAATAAGAATGAAAAAAAAAAATATTTTTGAAGAATTTAATGAATAATAAATTTAAAATAAACTTTAAATAAATATTGATAAGAATTTTAAATTCATTATTATAAAAATTATATTTTAGTGTAAGATGCACAGTAGTTTTTGATGCTATTAGTTATAGTTTAATTCTATAAAATATAATAAAGGTAATTTATAAATTACTTAATTTATCCTATCAGAATAATCCTTTAATCAGGCACTTTATTTATTTTTAAAAAAAAGGATTTCCTTTATAGTTGGGGTATGAACCCAAAAGCTTGTTTTAGCTTATTTTTAA